AATGAGATGCCTGAGAAAAGGATTATTTTGATAGAATAAATCATGTATTTTAATACTCTTATTGGTTTTGTTCATTTAAGAATTAAACTTAAACTTTGAAAATCAAAAATTCATGTGCATCTTACACTAAAAAACAATTTATTAGAAAGATAAGCTAACAAAAGCTGTTAGGTTCATACCCTAAATATAGAATGAATAATTCTTCTTTTTAATTATAATAAATTCAACTAAATTTTTACTAACAAACACAACGATAATTGGGGTTATCGTTACTGTTTGCTCAAATAATTGAATCTCTTTGTGGATTGGAATAGAAATTTCTATATTGTCTTTTATTCCTTTAATAATATCTAACAAAATTACAAGATCTCAATCGATAATTCAATATTTCATTGTTCAAAGACTTGCGTCAACAATATTTTTATTCAGAATTATCTCTATGTTAGTTGGGGTTAACATAGAGGTAAATGAAATAATGATAGTAATTTCCATACTAATTAAAATTGGTATTGTCCCATTTCACAACTGAGTTCTTAACATTATTGAATCAATTGATTATATAATTATATTTTTCCTATTAACAGTAATAAAATTGCCTCCTTTAACAGCAATGTACCAAATTAATAGAAGAATATTAACTATTCCTATATTAATTAGACTAATAGTTAGATCAATTTCATCTCTTAATCAATCTTCTTTACGAAAAATGTTGGGATTTTCTTCTATTTACAATATAACATTAGTTATTAGATCAATTAGAACAATTAAGATTTCTTTAATTTTCATACTAATTTACTCAATTAACATATTCATATTAGTGTTTATAATTGAATCAATGAAAATTAATTTTATTAATCAATTTGTATTTAACGAATTTACATTTTGAGTAAAAATAAACTTATGAATTAATATACTTTCAATAGCTGGATTTCCACCTTTAATGGGTTTCTTATCTAAAATAATTATTATTCAAATATTAATTTCATTAAATGAGATTTTTTTAGTCTCATTTATTATAATAACATCATTGTTAATTTTAATATTTTATACACGATTAGTATTTTCATCAATACTGATTTCTAGTACTTTCAAAAAATGAACATTAAATTTTAATAAACCATTACATTTCATTATAATTTCTAATTTTTTATTTACTTTTTCTTTATTGACTATAAATTCTTTGATATAATAAGCAGCAAAAGGACTTTAAGTTAAATAAAACTTATAACCTTCAAAGTTAGAAATATCTAAGAAAAGGTAAGTCTTAGATATTTTATCTTCTTTAAATTTGCAATTTAATATTTTATGTAAACTATAAGACTCTAGATATATATTGTGTATTAAGGGGATATACTCCTTAAGTAAATTTACAGTTTACTACTTTATTCAGACACCTTAATAGATGAAAAAATGATTTTACTCAACAAATCATAAAGACATCGGTACATTATATTTTTTATTTGGAATTTGGTCGGGAATAGTAGGAATAATACTAAGAATAATTATTCGAATTGAACTAGCACAGCCAGGATCATTTATTAATAATGACCAAATATATAATGTGATTGTTACCTCTCATGCATTCATTATAATTTTTTTTATGGTTATACCAATCATGATTGGGGGGTTTGGCAATTGATTATTGCCTATTATAATTGGGGCCCCAGATATAGCATTCCCCCGACTAAATAATATAAGATTTTGACTTTTACCTCCCTCTTTAACACTACTCTTAATAAGATCTCTTGTTGAAATAGGTGTAGGAACAGGATGGACAGTATACCCACCTCTTTCAAGAAATATCGCCCATTCAGGACCAAGAGTAGACATATCAATTTTCTCATTACACTTAGCAGGAATTTCCTCAATTTTAGGAGCACTTAACTTTATTTCTACAGTTATTAATATACGACCCAAAGGAATATATATAGACCGAACTCCTTTATTTGTATGGTCTGTATTAATTACAGCTATTTTATTACTATTGTCACTACCTGTGTTAGCAGGTGCCATTACTATACTTCTTACAGATCGTAATATTAATACAACATTCTTTGACCCGGCCGGGGGAGGAGATCCGATTTTGTATCAACATTTATTTTGATTTTTTGGGCACCCAGAAGTTTATATTCTTATTCTACCTGGATTTGGACTTATCTCTCATATTATTTCTCAAGAAAGAGGTAAGACAGAGTCTTTTGGTTATATTGGAATAGTATACGCAATACTCTCAATTGGGATCTTAGGGTTTGTTGTTTGAGCTCACCATATATTTACTGTAGGAATAGACGTTGACACACGAGCCTATTTTACATCAGCTACTATAATTATTGCAGTCCCAACTGGTATTAAAATTTTTAGTTGAATAGCTACTATACATGGGGTTTCAGTTAAAATAACTGTGTCTATACTTTGATCAGCCGGATTCGTATTTTTGTTTACTATTGGGGGATTAACAGGAATTATTTTATCAAATTCTTCAATTGATATCATTTTACATGATACATACTATGTAGTAGCTCACTTTCACTACGTTCTTTCTATAGGTGCAGTGTTTGCAATTATAGCTGGGTTTATTCAATGGTTTCCATTATTTACAGGAATAACCATTAACCCTAAATGATTAAAAATTCAATTTTCAGTAATATTTGTAGGAGTTAATTTAACGTTTTTCCCTCAACATTTCTTAGGATTAAGAGGTTTACCACGACGTTACTCTGACTACCCTGATATGTATACAACTTGAAATATGTTATCATCAATTGGTAGCATAATTTCACTTATAAGAATTATAATTTTAATTTTTATTATTTGAGAAAGATTAATTTCTAAGCGTATTACATTATTTAGATACAGAAATTTTTCATCGATTGAGTGAATACAACAAACCCCTCCGCAAGAACATTCTTATAATGAGTTACCTATAATAGTTACTTACTAAAATTTAATTAATATATAGCTAATTCAATATGGCAGATTAGTGCAATGAGCTTAAGATTCATATATAAATATAAACTATTTTGTTGAAAATAGCAACATGAAAAATAATTAGATTTCAAGATGCAGTCTCCCCTATTATAGAACAGTTAATTATATTTCATGATCATACTATAATAATTTTAATTATAATTACAACCACAGTAATTTATATGATAGTATCATTAATAATAAGAAAAATTAATAACCGAATACTTTTAGAGGGTCAATTAATTGAATTAATTTGAACAATCATACCCGCTATTTTATTAATTATTATTGCACTGCCTTCACTAAAAATTTTGTATATACTAGATGAAATAAATAAACCATTAATTACATTGAAAGCTATCGGCCACCAATGATTTTGAAGCTACGAATACTCTGATTTTAAAAAAATTGAATTTGAATCTTATATAAAACAAACTAATGACATAAATAATAATGAATTCCGACTTTTAGAAGTAGACAATCGAATTACTCTTCCATTTAATGTTAAATCACGAATTTTAGTAACTTCATTTGATGTTATCCATTCATGGACAATTCCAGCATTAGGAATTAAAATTGATGCATCACCTGGGCGAATCAACCAAGGAAGAATTTTCATAATACGACCAGGACTATTCTTCGGACAATGCTCAGAGATTTGTGGTGCCAACCATAGATTTATACCTATTACACTTGAATCAATTGATATAAAGAGATTTATAAATTGAATTAAAAAATTTTAATGAAATAAAAATACATTAAGTAGCTTAAATAGTAAAGCATTGGTCTCTTAAACCAATTATAGTAATTTTACTCTTAATGAAAAGAAGTTAGTTTAAAAAACATAAATTTGTCAAATTTAAATTGCTTTGTTTAAAAGCACTTCTTTATTCCTCAAATATCACCTATATGATGAACAACAATTTTTATTATTTCCATTACTACTATACTACTAATAATGATAATTTTATATTTTATATCTAATAATAAAATGCATGTATTTAAAAATACAAGTAAAAAGAATTTCAATTGAAAATGATAATAAACTTATTTTCTATATTTGATCCAGCTACAGGGAACTTATCATTAAACTGAATAAGAATAATTATATTGATTTTCTTACCCCAGCCATTCTGAAACCTACAAAGAAAAATTATAAACACATTAATATTAATTAGTAAGAACCTATCTAATGAAGTAATTATACATGTAGGGAATAAAAAACCTTCAATTATTTTAGTAAGAATATTCTTATTAATTTTAATTAACAATTTAATAGGGTTAACTCCTTACGTTTTTACAGCTTCTGCCCACTTAGTATTCTCAATATCTTTTGCATTATCAATATGAATATCTTTAATATTATATGGATGAATTAATAAATATAATAGAATATTTACACATTTAGTACCTATTGGAACTCCTTCTATTTTAATACCATTTATAGTTATAATTGAAACCATTAGAAATCTTATTCGACCTGGATCTTTAGCAGTTCGACTAAGAGCTAATATAATTGCTGGTCATCTTTTAATAAGACTTTTGGGTAACAATTTATCAGATAAATTCTTAATAATAATATTAATAATATGACTATTTATACTTCTGATATTATTTGAGATAGCAGTAGCTTTCATTCAATCATATGTATTCATAACATTAACTACGTTATATTCTAGAGAAATTTAATATGAAAAATCACCCATACCATTTAGTAGACAACAGACCTTGACCACTAACAGGATCAATAGGATTAATATCTACAACTATAGGAATAGTCCTTTGATTTCATTTTAACGAAACATGATTAATATATGTAGGAACTATAATTATCCTGTTAACTATATTTCAATGATGGCGAGACGTAATCCGTGAATCAACTTTTCAAGGATTACACACTAAAAGTGTAAATTATGGTATAAAACTAGGAATAATTTTATTTATTATTTCAGAAGTACTATTTTTCTCATCATTTTTTTGAGCATTCTTTCATAGAAGACTATCCCCATCAATTGAAATTGGAATACAATGACCCCCCTTGGGTATTAAGTCATTTAACCCTATGAGTATTCCTTTATTAAATACAATAATTCTACTATCATCAGGCATTTCAATTACATGGGCCCACAATTCAATTATCAATAACAATTATTCACAAACAATTCAAAGAATATTTTTAACTATCATGCTAGGTATCTACTTCTCTATTCTACAAGCTTTAGAATACTATGAAGCGCCATTCACTATTGCAGATTCAGTTTATGGATCAACCTTTTTTTTGGGTACTGGATTTCATGGAATACATGTATTAATTGGAACAATTTTCATTATAGTTTCTAACTTTCGAATTATAAAACTTCACATGTCTAAAAATCATCATACAGGATTTGAAGCAGCAGCTTGGTATTGGCACTTCGTAGACATTGTTTGAATTTTCTTATATATTTCATTTTATTGGTGGGGTATATAAGAGTACAATATTCATTTAGTATAAAAAGTATATTAAGCTTCCAACTTAAAGGTTTTTAACAAAAATGAATAATAAATACAATAATCAATTGATTTTTTATTATTTTAATTTTAATATTTATTATTTCGTTGATAATTTTTTTAATCAGAAAAAAAGTAAACATAGACACACAAAAATCAACACCATTTGAATGTGGATTCAATCCACTATCTTACGCTCGAATGTCATTTTCTACACATTTTTTCTTAATTGCGGTTATTTTCTTAATTTTTGATATTGAAATCATTATAATCATACCTATAGTAATTACATTTAAAATAATTAACATTTGATTCTGAATTTTAACTTGTGTGAGATTTACTTTTATTCTTTTAATCGGAATTTTATACGAATGAGCTAATGGAATAATCAGTTGAACTAAATAAAGGATTATATTTAAATATAATATTTGATTTGCAATCAAAAGGTATCTTAGGATTAATCTTATATATTATATATAACAAAGAAGTAAAATTTTACATTTAGTTTCGACCTAAAATTAAGGGTTAAATACCTCATGTTTTAATTGAAGCCAAAGGGGAGGCAACTTAATGTTAATAAGTTAAATGATAATATTTGTCCAATTAAAAGAGGATTGGTTACAGAACCAGCTGCTAACTGATTTCTGAAGCGGTTTGACTCCGTTTTCCTCTTATTCATGTAGTTTAAAATTAAACATTTTATTTTCGTTAAAAAATTGACTGAGTTTAGTCTATGAATTGTAGTTATTTCTAAATTTAAATTTCCCTTTCAACTTCACTGAAATACTCTGTACTATAAGCTATAGAAATATTAAATAAGTATTAAACACCAAATTAGCATTCTGATAAAAAAAATTTTTATAGAATTTATACTATACATTTGTAATAAATTAGAACATTTTTGCAAATAATAAGAAATACCCATACCTCCATAAAATTCCCCCCATAAAGTAACATTATTTATACGGTGTCCAAAAATATAAGTACTTATAAATATTCAACTAGAAAAGCTATACATAAATCATATTGAACCATTCAATAAATAATAAGAATTAATTCTAATTAAGTTCTTATAAGAATAGGAAAGTTCATATCCAATAAAAAGACCTACAGTTACTAGTAACAAAGTTAGAACCTTTAAATAAAACGGCAGCAACAGAAACTTTATATCCAAATTTAAAATTCACATATAAACACAACCAAATTTCAAAGAAAATAAAGATAAAATTACTACTCTATATTTTATTAAGTAAATTTCTTCTCTTATATTAAAATAGGGGAAAAACTTTAAATTCGATACAAGTCTATAATAGAATAATCGAATTCTATAAATAGAAGTTAAACCTAATCTTAAATAAAATAAAATTATTATGAGTATATTTGATCCTAAAAAGGATGTTCTATCAATAATTAAGTCCTTAGAATAAAACCCGGATAAAAAGGGAAACCCACATAAAGATATATTAGAAATATTTAAACAACATCTAGTTAAAGGTATAGAATAACAAATGGAACCTATGAATCGAATATCCTGACAACCACCTATCAAATGAATAATAATGCCAGAACAAAGAAAAAGAAGAGATTTAAATATGGCATGTGAAAGAAGGTGGAAAAACGTTATGTCTACTATGCCTATAAATAAACTTCTTATTATTAAACCTAATTGACTAAGAGTAGATAGCGCAATAATTTTTTTTAAATCAAATTCGTAATTTGCACATAGTGAAGATATAATAAGAGTTACAATACTTACATAAATTAAAAAATCATTTACAAAATATTTTGGATTAAAAAACCGTATAAGTAAGTAAACTCCTGCAGTTACTAAGGTGGAAGAATGTACTAAAGCAGAAACTGGGGTCGGAGCTGCTATGGCAGCAGGCAATCATATAGAAAAGGGAATTTGAGCTCTTTTAGTAAAAGAAGATAAGATTAGTAGATAAAATAATTCAGGTTGAAATTGAGTTAAATAAAATATAAAATTTCAACTACCGTATCTGAACATTCATCTAATAGAGATAAGTAGCCCAATATCACCTAAACGATTTACTAAACAGGTAATCATGCCAGCTAAATATCTTTTTAAAGATATATAATAAATTACTAAACAGTAAGAAATTAAACCTAGCCCATCCCAACCTAAAAGAATTCTAACTATATTAGGTCTTAAAATTATAATAAATATTCTCAAAACAAAAAATAGTACCAAAAATAAGAATCGAATAGATCCATAATTATAATCACCTATGTATGATGAACTGTATAAAATTACTATGGATGAAATTAATAAAACTACAAAGCAAAATCCTGAAGATACTCAATCTAAAAAAATTAAATAAGTAAAATTGATTGAATTTAAATCTAGCAACACTCATTCAAATATAATAGTTGTATCGAATAAGGATAAATTGATAGAAATTAGTAAAGAACCTATTGATAATAAAAATAAAAGTAAACATCATAGGTAATATAAGTTTAACAAAACTTGAAATTTAACTAAATTTCTCAGGAACCACAAACCTATATTTTTAATAAACTATTCAAGTTTTAAAAAAATCTAGAAATCATTGTAGGAGAAAAAATTAAAGGAACTAGGTGAATGAATATACATAGGTACTCGTAGCAAGTTACATTAGAAAATCTATATAAACTTGAATATAAACCGTGTTGTCTAAATCTAAATAAGTAATATCTAAAGCAGGCACAAAAAAAAGAAATAAAGATGAAAAAATAAATAGAACCATATCAAAAATTTACCATACTAGTTAAAATTATTAGCTCTCTGATAAAATTTAAACTAGGCGGGCAACTTATGTTAAAACAACAGAACAAAAATCAAAACATACTAACGCTTGGTAAATAAGCTATAAAACCTTTATTAATATAAAATCTTCGTCTACTTGTTCGTCTGTAAAAAATATTAGCAACATAAAATATACCTGAAGAGCAGAATCCATGAGCTAATATTAAATAGTAAGAACCTATTAAACCTAAATTTCTTGAACTAACTAAACCTATAATTACTAAACCTATATGTGAAACTGATGAAAAAGCAATCAGACACTTTATGTCTGATTGTATTAAACAAATAATTGAAATATAAATTGAGCCAAGAAGAGAAATGGTAAATCAAATATATGAATATTTTATATATATATATTCATATATAAAAGACGATCGAATTAAACCGTAACCACCAATTTTAAGCATTAAACCTGCTAAAATTATTGAACCTGCTACAGGAGCTTGAACATGAGCTTTAGGAAGTCAAAAGTGAACAAAATACATAGGCATTTTAACTATGAAGACAATTATTAAAATGAAATGAATTAAAAAAAAATTCGAATGTAATTTAATTAAGTCAAAAAATAAATTACCTAGATCTAAGTAAATAAATACTAGTAGAATTAATAAAGGTAAAGACACTAACATAGTGTAAAACAATAAATATAAACCAGATATTAATCGTTCAGGTTGATAACCTCATCCAATAATTAAAATTACTAAAGGAATTAATACAAATTCAAAAGAAATATATATATACATAAAATTTATACTAGTAAAAATAATCAATAAACACAAATTTAAAGATAAATTAATAAACAAAAATGATGACATTCAATTGTAGTTTATTATAGAGATAACTATTAAGGAAGAAACTAATAAAACTAGTAAAATTAAATTAAATGAAATAATATCTACACCTATAAAATAAGAAATTTTATTGTAGAAAATTCCACAGCCTGAAAAAATGAACCAAATTAGAATTAGTAAATTTCTATACTGAAAAATTATAGGTAAATTTATTAAACAAATAGGGATCATAAAAATTATAAAAAAATTTAAAGTTATCATAAAATTAAGGAATTTAAATAGTCATTACTATAACAACGAATTATATTTACTAAAACTCTTAAGCCTAGAACACCTTCACAAACAAAGAAAACCATAACAATCACTATTAAATAATATCTAGTTAAATATATTAAAGAATAGTATATAATTATTATTAAGATAGAAATTACAATAAATTCTAAACTAATCAAACACAGAAAAATGTGCTTGCGAATTATAATTAATGAAATTAAAGAAAATATATATATATATATAAACAAGTTAAAGATTAGTTTTAATAATTTAATAAAAATATTAGTTTTGTAAACTAAAAATAGGGATGCCTTTAAAACTTCAACAAAATAGAAAAATCTATATCTTTAACACCCAAAATTAATATTTTACTTAAAATATTTGTTGAATTGAAATTGATATATATAAAAATTATTATAGCAACATCAACAACAGTAATTTTTTTAAAAACTCCTATGTCTATAGGAGTTTTATTATTGATTCAAACAATCTTATCAACACTTATTTTAGCTAAAATCATAGATAGATCTTGAGTACCAATAATTATATTTTTAATATTTATCGGAGGTTTACTAATTTTATTTATATACATAAGAAGAATCGCTTCTAATGAAAAATTTTCACCAAAAATAATAATTTTTATTATATTTATAATTATAATAATTTTACCCTTAGAAGAATTAATAACAGAAATACATAGAGAAAACAGATTAATAATTTCAATTAGAAAAGAGTCTATTTCTATAGTAAAAATTTATAACAAAAAAACATTGATGATAACTGTCCTGCTATTTATATATATATTTTTAACAATGATTGTAGTAACTAAAATCATTAAAATTTACAAAGGACCACTACGAGCTAAATAAAATGAATAAACCTTTACGAAAAAGAGATAAAATTTTATCTATTTTTAATTATGCAATTGTAGATTTACCGGCCCCAGTTAATCTTTCTAGATGATGAAATTTTGGATCAATCTTAGGTCTTTGTTTAACTATTCAATTATTGACTGGTATTCTTATTTCTATACACTATTCTGCGAATATTGAAATAGCATTCAATAGTGTAAGCCATATTATGCGAGACGTTAATTACGGATGATTAATACGAAATGTTCATGCTAACGGAGCTTCGCTTTTCTTTATTTGTATGTATTTACATGTAGGTCGAGGAATTTATTACGCATCTTATCATTTTAAAAAAACTTGAAATATCGGAATTTTAATTATACTATTAACGATAGCTACAGCTTTCCTAGGTTATGTTCTACCTTGAGGGCAAATATCATTTTGAGGGGCCACAGTAATTACTAATCTACTATCAGCTATTCCCTACTTAGGTATCACATTAGTCAATTGAATTTGAGGTGGATTTAGTGTTGATAACGCTACACTATCTCGATTCTTTAGATTACATTTTATTTTACCTTTTATCATTGTAATGATAGTGATAATTCATCTTTTTTTTCTTCACATAACAGGATCAAGAAACCCTATTGGTGTAAATTCTAATATTGACAAAATTCCTTTTCATCCATTTTTTTCAATTAAAGATTTAATAGGATTTACTATTACGCTAACCTTACTAATAATATTAACTATGTATAACCCGTACCTTCTGTCTGACCCAGACAACTTTACTCCAGCCAACCCCATAGTTACTCCTATTCACATTCAACCAGAATGATATTTTTTATTTGCATATGCAATTTTACGGTCAATTCCTAACAAATTAGGGGGAGTATTAGCATTATTCCTATCAATTGTTATTCTTGCTATCCTACCATTTTCAATAAAATGTAAATTTAAAGGAATTCAATTCTACCCAATTGGACAATTAAATTTTTGAAATTATATTGTTACCGTTATCTTATTAACATGAATTGGTGCACGACCAGTAGAATTCCCATACACTGATACAGGAATAATTTTAACTGTAATATATTTTATATATTTCTTAACAGACCCTATTATTTCAAAAATGTGAGAAAAATTAATTAATTAAAACTAGCTAGTTAGCTTATATAAAGCATTTACTTTGAAAGTAAAAGAAAGAAATATCCATTTATTAGCTTTACAAAAAAAAATGATAAAAACATAATAGCTTAACTATTATAAAAAATATTATATAATTCAAAGACAAAGGTAAGTAACATTTTCATGCTAAGTATATAAGCTTGTCATAACGAAACCGAGGAAGAGTAGCACGAATTCAAATGAATATAAAACATATTAAAATAAGTTTAAAATAAAAAGAAAGTCTATTTAAATTTGAACCTAAAAAGACTATACAAGTAAATAAAGAAATGAAAATAATTCTCGAATATTCAGAAATAAATAAAATAGAAAATCCACCACCCCCGTATTCAACATTGAAACCTGAAACAAGTTCTCTTTCTCCTTCGGAAAAATCAAACGGGGTCCGATTAGTCTCAGCTATACAACAAGAAATCCATCTTAAAAACAAAGGTATAGAAAATAAACAAAATCATGTAGAAGACTGAAGGTAATAAAAATTTATTAAATTATATCTATCAATCAACAAAAAAAATCTTAATAAAATAATTGATAGTGAAACTTCATAGGAGATTACTTGTGAAACTCTTCGTATACAACCTAGCATTGAGTAAACACTATTCGAAGATCAACCGCAAATTACTAAGCCGTATACACCTAAACTCGAACAAGATAAAAAAAAAAGTAAGCCCAAGCTTATCTCTAAAGAATTTACATAAAATGGGAATAACATCCATATTAAAAGAGACTGAATTAAACTAAAAATTGGACAAATTAAATAAATAAAATAATTTGAATTTATGGGAAAAAATTGTTCTTTTATAAAGAGTTTCATACCATCTCTAAAAGGCTGTAAAATACCTAAGTAACCAACTTTATTTGGACCTTTACGACATTGAATATAGCCGAGAACTTTCCGTTCTAATAAAGTAAAAAATCCTACTGAAATTATTACAAAAATTAATAGAATTAAAAATCTTAGAGAATAAATTAATGAATGTAATAATATTAATACTTTTTTAAATTCTAAATTTAATGCACTAATCTGCCAAATCATTAGAAGCTATTACCTAAGTAAAAATTATTGGTCCTTTCGTACTAAATAATTATAATGATTCTAAGATAGAAACCAACCTGGCTCACACCGGTTTGAACTCAAATCATGTAAGGTTTTAAAAGTCGAACAGACTTAGACCTGAGAATTCTGCTTCCCAATCTTTCCTTAATTCAACATCGAGGTCGCAAAATAAAGTATAGATAAGAACTCCCCACTTAAATTACGCTGTTATCCCTAAGGTAACTTAATCTTCTTTCCATTAGGATCAAGCAATTACACTTATTATTGAAATTTAATAATAAAGTTAAAATTTATTCACCACCCCAGTAAATTATTAAAATAATTAATTTAGTATAAAAAAAGTAAATTAACAATTATAATATAAAGTTCTATAGGGTCTTATCGTCCCTAGAAATCAATTAAGCATTTTTACTCAAAATTTAATTTATAAAAATAAAATTAATAAAATATTTATCTCATTAATCCATTCATTCCAGCTTCTAATTAAGAAACTAATTACTATGCTACCTTTGCACAGTCAAAATACTGCAGCCATTTAAAAATTCATAGGGCAGAATTTACCTTTTAAATAAATCAAAAAGAAATGTTTTTGTTAAACAGTTGGAAAAATTATTTGTCGAATTCATTTAATTTTAATTAAAAATTATACTAATTAAATAATAATTTAATTAAAAAAGTAATTTAATTAATTAGTTAAAGTAAAAAAATAAATACTAACAAAACCTAAAAATCAATATAAATTTAGTACAAACTAAACACAAAATTTTAAAGTTAATAAATATTAGTTAAATTAAAATTGTATTAATAACTATTAAGATTATCCCTAATAACTTTACATTATAGAACTTAAAAATGAAATTAAAAAATAATGATTAATTAAATTAATTTCCTTAACAACCAGATATAAAAAAAGCGATTAACATTTAATTACAATATAAATATTATAAAATTTATTGAAACAAATAAATAATTAATTATATAGAACTTTTTTATTCGGGAAAATTAAATTTATTGAACTATTAAATTTACCCTGATACAAAAGGTACTATCAAAAATCTTATTAAACATATGTTTCTCTACCTTCTCAGTTATTATAAAAATTTCGTATCTAAAAAATACTAAGAAAAACCAAAATACTTAATTAATTTAAATATAAACCCTTAGAAAAATTGTTCAGATTAAACTAATCTTAGTTTTCCTATTAGTGTAAATAAAAAGCTTTAATAAATAAGCTATAATCTGGGTTATTAACTAACCTCACCTTCCGGTAAAATTACTTTGTTACGACTTATCCTAAATTAATTTAGGAGTGACGGGCGATATGTGCATAAAATAGAGCTAAATTCAACTTAACTAATTAGATAAATTTACTTTTAAATCCTTATTTACAACTTATAATTATATAAGATTGCCTATGAATTTATAATTTAAGTAACCCATAGAAACTTTTTAAAAACTGCACCTTGACCTAATATAATTCAGTAGAGAAAAAGAAAATATCCTACAAGAACACTCTTTTACATAGCGGTATACAAATAAAATAAAAAGTAGAGTATATCGTGGTTTATCAATTAATCCACAGGTTCCTCTAAGAAGATACTTTACCGCCAAATTCTTTGAGCTTTAAAGAACATAACTAATAGTATTCAGAATTAATTAATTACATTAAAAATAATAGGGTATCTAATCCTAGTTTAGCAATAAAATTTTTTAAAATAAATTTGTAAAAGAAAAATAAATTAAAGTATAAATTCCACCTAAATAGATTAAAATTATTTTCTTAGTAACTTTAAAATTAAATTCTATAAAATTAACTTCAGTAAATTGTCTAACCGCGAATGCTGGCACAAATTTTATCCACTTAAGTATTCATTTACTAACTCAGAATCAATTCTATTAAAAATATGTATTACTGGAATAAAATAATTTATGAAAATTCTCCATATAATTTAATGAATAAGCTAATTTTTAAGACAGAATAAAACTTTATTTATAAATTACAGCATAAAACTATGGCCCATATTTTACTTCCTCCCCAAATTTAATGCAAATTAAAGGGGATTGTCAATTACAAGAAAAACATAGATTAAAATCAATGAAAATCTCTACTTAATACAAATTTATTAGACATTTGTATTAAATTAGCTTGGGGACTAATTTTAGACTAATCTTGGGGAATTAGTAGCAAAGACAATTTTTCTATAGAAAACTTAAACCTTAAAATTTACAGACTTTCAGACTAACGAGTAAGCCGTAGAGATAACTTAATTAAACCTCATCAAAATTAATACAAAAGAAATCGAATTTTGGGGAACTCGAGTTTATTAATTGGGGTTAATAATCTTCTTCTTAATTTAGAAAAGCTAAGTTAAATTTATACCAAACAAATTAACATTATAAATTACAGCATAAAACTATGGCCCATATTTTACTTCCTCCCCAAATTTAATGCAAATTAAAGGGGATTGTCAATTACAAGAAAAACATAGATTAAAATCAATGAAAATCTCTACTTAATACAAATTTATTAGACATTTGTATTAAATTAGCTTGGGGACTAATTTTAGACTAATCTTGGGGAATTAGTAGCAAAGACAATTTTTCTATAGAAAACTTAAACCTTAAAATTTACAGACTTTCAGACTAACGAGTAAGCCGTAAATATTTAATTAAAATAATTATTTGTATTGAATATTTGATTAAACTAATTATTTATATTGAATATTTGATTAAACTAATTATTTGTATTGAATATTTGATTAAAATCATATTAAATATTTAATTAAAATTATTATTTGTATTGAATATTTGATTAAACTAATTATTTGTATTGAATATTTGATTAAACTAATTATTTGTATTGAATATTTGATTAAACTAATTATTTGTATTGAATATTTGATTAAAATCATATTAAATATTTAATTAAAATTATTATTTGTATTGAATATTTGATTAAACTAATTATTTGTATTGAAATTTGCAACCTCTTTGAATATAAGCCGTACAAAATTAGAAAATATAAAATCAAAAAAAAAA